TTACTCAGTTCCACTATCTAAAGACTCATTTAGATAAACCCAATATAATTTCTTATGTCCAGGGGTTCTCTTCCAGCCTAAAATAGAGATCTTATTTCTATGAATATCTAAATGACAGCTTGAGCAGACTGGCACCAAGTTAGACCTTCGATTCAATCTTCTATTACATAATTTCTTAGGTTGAATGTGGTGGATAGCCTCCGCTGGAGCTCCGCATATTTCACACGAATCAATAAAAACTTGAGCATTATATTTAGAGGGGCGGAACACTGTTAAAGAACTTGACTCACTTCGGGATGGTGGCTCTCAGTTAATAAGTTTACGATATTTTAAAGCACTATTATAAAATTTTTTGTCATTAATTATGTGGCCCATAACTTCAATGCCATATTGGGAGGGTCCTGGGCCAGGTTTCAATTTACGTTCATAAATTAGGCCCCAATCTTCCTGTTGAATAACAGATAAATGGTAGCACCGAACTGGCGAATCAATTAAAGAAAAAACTTGATGTAGATGAGTAGAAAGGACGAAGCTAGTTTGTGCAGCTGTTAATCTTTCAATTGTTGCAGCCAATATTGCTGTTCCTGAACTAACTTCTGTTCCATGACAAATTTCATCACCTAATATTAAACTGTTATAATTAGCTAGTTTTAATATAGTTGAAAGATCTCTCATTTCGACCTCAAAAGTACCTTGGCCTTTATGGATATTATCCCCCCCTAAAATACGAGTAATTAAATAGTGATAAGGTCTTAACCTAAATGAATCTGCAGCTACATACATTCCTGCTTGAGCCAAGATTACGTTGACTCCAATTGCTCTAAGTAAAGTAGATTTGCCTGCACCATTTACTGAGAATATTAACATTCCCCCATCCTCTAAACTAATATTATGAGCTACACATTCTTCTTGAGTGTTTAACTGTTCTACTAATGGGTGTCGCAGGTTAATTGCTTCAATTAAACCCTTAGTTTGTTGGGATTTCGTTAGTGTTAAGCAAGGTTTAGTATAATTAAACTTAATAGCCGCAATAGCCCCGCTTAATGCAACATCTAATCTAGAAATCATATTTTCTAGGGGTAAAAACAGCTCAGAATAACTGAAATATAATCTTTTAAGTTCCCGGCTATAAGTCTGTCTAACATAAGTATTAATTTGCTCTTCTAATAAATTTAATTCGATTGATACTTTATGAGTGGCGGGGCTAGTAATTAAAAGGTGACTTCCTCTTTTACCCAACACAATAATTGAATTATCAGATATAGAGGCGTTAGTCATGTAATGCTCTAACTTAGTTAAGTTTTTAGATAAAATAGAGAAAGCATAACCCTCTTTATTAAAACACTCAGCTTTAATAGAAATTGTATCTTGAAACACAATATTTGAAGTCTGTTCGGCCCACTCTGTAAATTGGCCCCTTAAAATTTGTTGTTGTGCAAGGAGGTTAGTTAGATTATTAGTTGGTTGTAATACATCTTTAAAATCACCCGTAAGACTATCTACCTGGAAAACTCGGCCTATTTCCTCAATTAGCGATTCTAATCGGGGCCCGACTGAAGGGGGTAATTGAATATTAATTCATTTATTACTTATTAATTTACTTATTAATTGACTAGCAAACAAATAAGAGTGGTAAATTTGACTCAACTTTTTAGGTGGCAGGGTAGTATCACTCGAAGCACATATTGCCCATTGACGATGTAAAGAAGATAAATCTTTAATGTGCTTTAACTCGGAATTGTCAAATATTTTCTTGTCAATTAATTGTTTTAATGTAGCAATCTCCTCGTAACGAAGATTTAATTCATAATAATCTGTAATGGGGTTAAGAAGTCTGAATTTGAGTAGTCTTTTACCCATTGCAGTAGAACAGAAATCAACCAAACTGAGTAAGCCACCCAGTTTTCCCCTCTTAGGCAATAAGTCCAATTGATATTCTGCTCGATTACATAATATTAAGTTTAGGGGGCTAATAACAGAATTATAGCACTCGGGAAGTTGAAGGTTCTTAATAAGATTAGGATTTCGATCTTTAATAAATTGTAATACTCCTAAAAGGCTGATTAAATTTACCTGATTAACATTTTCTGTCCAAGTACTTTGAAATATTTTACTAAGGGTATATTCTTGATAATTTTTGTTAGACCACTCTGCGTTAATGCCCATATAAATATGGAGCAAAAGCCACTCCTTATTATTATTTTCGTACCTATAAGATAAATAACACGGTAAGTTGGTTAGTGCTTCTCCCATAACTTCAATTTTAGCATTGGGCTCAAAGGGGAATAAATTCCAACCAATTAATAAATTATATATTTTATTTATTAAAATATCTGAGCCAACCCCTGAGTTTGCCCAAATTACTATTTCTCGGATACGATAACTGATTAATAACCGGGCTACTTTGTCTCTGTCCGCCCAAGAGACAGGAAACATTATACTATGCCCATTCATGGCTGAAAATAAAGTAATACCTAATAAGTCGTCTTGAGAAAAATAAATTGATAACACATAGGATAATTCCGAACAGTCCTCTAAATTACAACTAGGAGAATAAACCTGAGATACTGCGCGTTGTTTTGGCCCTGATTTACCGGTGACTAATTCATCAATAACAATAACAGTCCAACCTTTATCCAACAAGGTACTTAGATGAGTAGTAAGGGAATAAATTGGAAACCCCATTTGAAGCAGGGATCTTTTACCGGGCGATATTATTCTCATATCAAGTAACGAGGCAACTTGTTCAATGGGAGGCGTTACCTCCAAAGGCCTACTTCGCATGGATGACTCAACTAATAACTCGGCTTGAGAGTATGCTTGTTGCCTACTAGGAGTATCAGGCTCATGCCAAAGTTCATAGAACTTACCAATCTGTATAAGCTGGATTACTGATAATCCATACTTAGAATAATTCTCCTTTGCTAAGTTAAAATATTGCATAGGTATCTGGCTCATTTTTTAATTAGGAGTTAACCTCTTAATAAATTTAAGGCTCGAACAGCAATTGTACCACGTAAACGGTAATAGTTAACCATGATGGCTAAACCGATAGCAGATTCGGCAGCTGCGACAGTTAGAATCACAATCGCAAAAATTTGACCAAAAAGCGTATAGAGCACACGAGACTCAAATAGAAGCAAAATAGTAGAGGCCAGTAAAACTAGCTCTACACACATTAGCATAATAATTAAATTGCTTCTATTAAGAATAATACCTAAGATTCCGATTAATAAGATGACAATTGATAATATTAAATAAGACATGCGCTATACCAATTAGGGGCTAGTTTCCCACTCTAAGCCTCCTTCTATCCACTCATAAATTAACCCTAAAGTTAAGATAAATAAAAATAACATAACAACCCAATATCCAAATAAAGGCAAGCCCATATATGTAACAGCCCAGGGAAATAAAAAAGATATTTCAAGATCAAATATTAAAAACAAGATACCAATTAAGAAGAATCTAACGGAAAAGGGATTCCCGGGGTTATCAAAAGGATCAAACCCACATTCATAGACTGACACTTTTTCCATATCGGGTTGTTTATATCCTAATAAATAAGATGCCCCTAAAATTAGAATTGATAATGTCCCGCTAACGATAAGTAGTATTAGTATTCCTTTGAACTCCATATTCCTAAGCGGAGACGTGCGTTAGCACTTGGTCAGAAGGCACCTAAAGGTGCTCTCTGCTGATTTGTAGGAAGAGATCTTGCCTACTACGTAATGATTCACCATGGGAATTATATAAAAAAGGTGAATTTGGCTGCTTAGCTAATAATATAGCCCCTATCATAGCGACTAGTAGCACCAAACTAGCAATTAACACTAATTCATAATAAGTTGTATAAAGATGACTTCCAATTGCCCCAATGTTAGTTCTAGATCCTATAACAGGATTGCTGATATATTTAGGGCTATTGGTTAGTAAACTATAAAATAAAAATATAACAGATAATCCTACAGGTAAAAAATGCGAGTGATCTTGAGAATCTACCTTATTAGGCTGTTGGATTAGCATAATTACGAACAGGAATAAAATAGCGATAGCCCCTACATAGACAATTATAAATATTAAGCCTATATAGTCTAATCCCAACGATATAAACATAACAGCAGCATTAACAAAGGCAATAACTAACCAGAATACTGAATAAATAGGATTCGGCGTAGATATGACCATAAGACTAGCTCCAACTACTCCTAAGGAGAATATTATAAATAGACTATTCATATTGCACTTCGGCCAACAATGACCTAGACTGCTTCTTATACTATTTCATATGGAGCAATTTGGTTTCTACCCAGCCTAACAAGGGGACCAATATTAAGAAGTAGCAAAAGTAGAATAAAGAAGCAAATTGACCAATCATAACATAAGGCTCCTCTACTGGTTTAGACCCTAACCAGGTTAATAGTATAAAATCAGCTACTAAAAACCAAAATACTATTTTACCTAAAGGCCTAAATGTTAAAGCTCTTAATTTACTAGTATGAATAAAGGGCAATAAAAATAACACCAAGATACTAAATACCATGGCCAAAACCCCCCCAAGCTTGTTGGGTATAGAGCGTAGTATAGCGTATGCGAATAAGAAGTACCATTCTGGTTGTATATGAACAGGAGTTACTAAAGGATTAGCTTGAATGAAATTTTCAGGGTCGCCTAATACATTAGGCGTAAAATAACAAAGTATAATTAAAATAGTGCTAAGTACCATCATACCAAACAAGTCCTTATAAGTATAATAAACATGAAAGGTAACTTTGTCTATATTAGAGTCAATTCCCAAGGGATTATTTGACCCAGCTGTGTGTAAACTAATAACATGTAATACGCCCAATCCAACTATAAGAAAAGGAAAAAGATAATGTAAAGAGTAAAAACGATTAAGAGTCGCGTTAGATACACTAAATCCTCCCCAAATCCACTGGACAATGTCTGTTCCTACATAGGGTATAGCAGAACAAAAGTTAGTGATAACTGTGGCTCCCCAAAAGGACATTTGCCCCCAAGGTAATACATACCCCAAGAAAGCTGTTATCATCATCACTAAGTAAATTATAACCCCCACATTCCAAACGTCCATTTTCATGTAGCTCCCATAATAGAGTCCTCTGCCCATGTGTATATATACACAGAGAAAAAATAATGAAGCTCCATTAGCATGAATATACTTTAACATAAAACCATAATTAACGTCTCTTAAAATATGGGAAATTGAGTCAAAAGCTAAACTAACGTCAGGGCAATAATGCATAGCTAAGAATATTCCGGTAATCAATTGAATAGCTAAACAAAGTCCTAACAAAGAACCAAAATTCCAGTAATAACTAATATTAGAGGGGGCTGGCAGATCAACCAGTACCCCATTCAAAATAGAGATTATTGGATGTTGAGTTCTTATTCGTAACATTTTGTTTGGTGATTCCATATGCGTGCGCCCAGGAAGCTTGTGTACATTAACCCCCCAATATGGGGATATCTCCCTATGCTAGCAAGGCACTGCATCTAAACCTATCAACAGGCCAGAAACTAAAACGATTAAACCAAGACTAAAAGGTAAGTAAGACTTCCATAAAAGATACATAAGTTGGTCATATCTCATTCTAGGGAAAGAAGCTCGCACCCACACAAATGCGAACACTACTACGGCAGTTTTAAGGGCTAAGCAACCCATTCCTAGAATTCCCGTAAAAGGTGCCCAACCACCTAAAAACAATAGACTTATCAAACAGCTCATTAGAATAATATGGCCGTATTCAGCTAAAAAGAATAGAGCAAACGACATACTAGAATATTCTACATTATATCCAGATACTAATTCTGATTCTCCCTCGGTAAGATCAAAAGGAGCCCGATTAGTTTCAGCTAATGCCGAAGCAAAAAACATTAAAGCAGCTGGAAATAAAGGTATTATATACCAAATTTCGGCTTGGGCTAAAACAATCTGAGTGATATTAAGAGAACCTGCACATAATATTACTGATATTAGAATAAGCCCTATACACACTTCATAGCTAATCATTTGAGCTGCTGCTCTGATGGCCCCCAAGAATGCATATTTAGAATTACTTCCCCAACCAGACATTAAAATAGCATACACCCCCATAGAACTGATAGCAAAGATATATAAGATACCAACATTAATATCAGCCAGTACAATACCGGGGCTAAAAGGAATAACCCCCCAAGCTAAAAAAGCTAAAGTAAGCGCTAGAATCGGGGCTACAATATAAACCGACAAATTAGCATGGTTGGGAATAGCCATCTCTTTAGTAAATAATTTTAATGCGTCAGCGAAAGGCTGTAATATTCCATAAACACCAACTACATTAGGTCCTTTTCGTGCTTGCATATACCCTAATACCTTTCTTTCTGCTAAAGTTAAATAAGCTATAGCCACTAATAGAGGTATTATTATTGCAAGCGTTTTAAAGATAATTGAAATAATAGTACTCATCATCCTAGTTACGGAGGGCGGCCAAGTACGTATTGAGCGCGCATAACTTGGCCCAAGAACAAGTTCCCTTACCCTTACTATGTTACGACTTACCCATTCTCGAAAAGGAGGGATAACCCCGCCGCGGGGCGTCTCGTATCCTCAACTTGAAGGGGACGACGGGCGATTTGTGCTAACACTGGGCTAGAATTCACCGGAACGCTCTACTTCCCGATTACTATCAAATCCTACTTTAGATTCCCGTTTCAGAGAATCTCCGCCTCCTAATTTACTGTGTATATTGTATAGGAGAATGTAGCGCATAATATCCCTTTCCATAAAGACCATGACACCTGACTTAATCCATAATAGGGTTAAGGATAACATTTATTGCTATCCTGACGACGGCCATGCAATGCCTGAGCGGCTACTACCCACAAAAGGTAGTCCGCTTTCAAGGAAAGGTAAGGTGACACGCGGATCATCGTATTAAATTACACGCTCCTCTGATTCAAACAGTGAACAGCCAAGCCTTTTGAGTTTCAATCTTGCGATCATAGTATTCAGGCATACAATAAGGTTATTTGCTAATAAAGCTATTGTATAAGTTTAAGGCGAGGACTACCAGGGTATCTAATCCTGTTTGCTATCCAAGCTTTCGTATTTCATGAAGATAAACCATGAACGAAGTAAGGAGTCTCCACCTTCGGACTTCCACTCTTGCTTCAAACATTTTACCGCTACCAAGAGGTTTGCCTTACTTTATTCTCATGCCTCACTACATACTTTAACGCCTAATGCGAAATAAAAACTGGGCCTCTAAGTTTAACCGCGTCTGCTGGCACTTAGTTAGACAGACCTCAGTGTGAAACCCTGTGTCAAGCGTTTACCCATTGCACAAGATTCTCTACTGCTGCCAAAATGTCTTCCCCTTGTTTCAGTGAAAGTGTGGCCATACTACGCATCTTCGACCAGGTGGGCCACTATCCCACCTATTCTAATACGTCAACCGAGATAATCTCCGTTTTATCCTCACCAGTAGGGCCCTTATTCAGGGCCTTGCATGTATTAGAAGAACACATTGCCTTATAGACTCCCCAAGGTCAAAGGAGTAGTGTGGAAATAATATTTAAATCATCCCCATGACTCAATTTACGCTGATAAACAAACGGTAATTCATTATAAGTATGAAAAGCAGGCGGAGAAGGTAAAGACCACTCTAACGAGCCAGGCGAAGTTGACCAACCCTTAAATGGTCTTTCGGCTGCTAGTGCCTCATAAGATAAGTAGACGAACCATATAATTCCTACTAGGGCTATTATAGCTCCGCAAGAACTAACTAAGTTCCAATCTTGGTAAGCATCAGGGAAATCCGAGTATCTTCTAGGTAATCCGGCTAAGCCCAAGAAATGTTGGGGGAAGAAAGTTAAATTAACTCCGATAAACATAATCCAGAAATGGATCTTACCGTATAAGTCATTATAACTATAACCTGTAATTTTACCGAACCAATAGTAGTATCCCGCAAATATGGCAAATATAGCCCCCATAGATAACACATAATGGAAGTGAGCTACTACATAATAAGTATCGTGTAATGCTATATCTAATGAACTATTAGCTAATACAACTCCAGTTAAACCACCCACAGTAAATAGGAACACAAACCCAATAGCCCACAACATAGGTGTATCAAGCCGTAGGCTTCCCCCATATATGGTAGCCAACCAACTAAATATTTTAATCCCAGTAGGAACAGCAATAATCATAGTGGCGGCAGTAAAGTAGGCACGAGTATCGACATCCATACCAACGGTGAACATATGGTGGGCCCAAACAATAAATCCTAATATTCCAATAGAAATCATAGCATAGACCATACCTAAATAACCAAAAATATGTTGTTTAGCAGAAAATGTGGGTATAATTTGAGATACTATACCAAATCCTGGTAGAACTAATACATAGACTTCAGGATGTCCAAAAAACCAAAAGAAGTGCTGGAATAAAATAGGATCTCCTCCTCCCGCAGGGTCAAAGAATGTTGTATTAAAATTTCTATCTGTCAACAACATTGTAATTCCACCAGCTAACACTGGTAAAGATAATAATAACAATATTGTAGTAATTAATTGAGCCCATACAAATAGAGGTAATCTATGCATACTCATACCAGGAACCCTCATGTTAATTATAGTAGTTATAAAGTTGATAGAACTTAAAATGGAAGATACACCAGCTAGATGTAAACTAAATATAGCCATATCCACTGCTCCCCCTGAGTGGGCTTGAATGCTTGCTAGTGGGGGATAAATGGTCCAGCCTGTACCTACCCCCTGTTCCACAAACATAGAACCAGCCAATAGTATTAGAGCAGGTGGTAATAACCAGAAACTGATATTATTTAATCTAGGAAAGGCCATATCGGGCGCACCAATCATAATTGGCACAAACCAATTTCCGAATCCCCCAATCATTACTGGCATTACCAGGAAGAAAATCATTAATAAAGCATGTGCTGTTACAATCACATTATATAGATGATCATCTCCTAACATACTACCTGGAGCTGACAGTTCTAGCCGTATTAACATACTTGAAGCTGTCCCCGCCATCCCAGAAAAAGCACCAAATAGTAAATATAAAGTACCTATATCCTTATGATTAGTAGAAAATAGCCAACGTGTAAGATATTTGTTCATGCTTACTCTAGATTAAAAGTAACCTAAAGTAGGTGAGAACACTCTTGGGGCCGTATATACGGAATTGGGAAAGCTTTTGGGTGTGTCAGCAAAGTAACAGGGCTAGAGAAGAATGAAAACTCCAATTAATGCATTATTAGAGGCCTCGCTCCTACGTGACGCGGCTGAGCCATTTCAACTAAGCTTCCAAGATGCTGCTAGTCCTGTTATGGAAGAGATTCTATTCCTTCATAACCAAATTATGTTTATTTTAGTTATTATTATAACAACTGTATTATGGTTAATTATAAGAGGATTAACAGGCCAAGCTTATCATCGCTATCTTATAGAAGGAGTCACAATAGAGATTGTTTGGACTATAATTCCAGCAACTATATTAGTGTTTATAGCATTCCCTTCTTTGAAACTACTTTATTTGATGGATGAGATAGTAGAACCCGGAGTGACAGTAAAAGCCATAGGTCATCAATGGTATTGGTCTTATGAGTATTCAGACTATCAAACTACCTTAGGTGAAGATAGTACCTTAGAATTTGACTCTTACATGATACCTACGAGTGACCTTCAACCCGGCGATCTCCGACTACTAGAGGTTGACAATAGAGTGGTTGTTCCTATTGATACTTATGTAAGAGTTTTAGTTACAGGCGCAGATGTGCTTCACTCATTTGCTGTACCTTCATTAGGTATTAAAATGGATGCTGTGCCTGGGCGTCTTAATCAAACCGGATTTTTAGCTAAAAGACCGGGATTATTTTATGGTCAGTGTTCTGAGTTATGCGGTGCTAATCACTCTTTTATGCCCATTGTTATAGAAGCCGTTAGCATGGATAGATATATCAGCTGGCTATCTTCATTATGTGCTGATCTTTAGAGGATCTTTCAATCATCGAATAATGCCTCACTTAGATATAACTGCTTATTTAACTCAATATAGCTGGACATTAATAATCTTGTTAGCACTTTATAGTATTATGAGTTTTTTTATTTTACCTAAAATTCAAAATAATTTACGTATAAGAAGTATACTACAGGAAGAGGGGGCAGCCCCTAGTAAGGAACTCGGGGTTAATCGAGCATATGCTATACTACAAGATATACTCCGTAAATAAGCCCATTTCCTACATATATTCAATATGGCAGCTTCTTTCTTTGATCAGTTTAATGTAGTTCGGATAATTGGGGGTATAATTACTAATTCTTCTATTATGATGCTTATCCTATTTAGTGTAATATTAATAGGAAGTTGTTCATATAAATTAATACCTACAAGATTGCAGGCTATACAAGAGATTGTTTATACCCACTTTTTAGGATTAGTAAAAGATTCTACAGCTAACAAGGGAACTCAATATTTTACTCTTATTATAACCCTATTTACGTTTATTGCTGGATTAAATCTATTAGGTCTATTTCCCTATGTATTTACCCCAACTGCCCATATTGTTATTACTTTCGGGTTAAGTTTATCTATTTTAATAGCAGTAACAATATTGGGGATAACACAATTCCGTTGGAACTTTGCTTCAATGATGATGCCTAGTGGGGCTCCTTTATTATTAGCCCCCCTATTAGTTATACTTGAAACAATCAGCTATCTTTCTCGGGCAATCTCTTTGGGTGTTCGATTAGCTGCTAATATATCTGCTGGGCACCTTTTATTTGCTATATTAGCAAGTTTTGGGTTCACAATGATTAGTAATGGGATGTTAGTTTTAAGCTTAGCCCCAATATTAGTAATGGTTTTTATAACTTTACTAGAAATTGCCGTGGCCTTGATTCAAGCATATGTATTTTGTCTGTTAACTACCATATACATTAATGATACTCTAAATCTACATTAACCCATAATTAGAATAATTGTTGGGTAGGAGTATTAGTCTCCGCTCGATTCCCCGCCGGGGAGCCATGAGTAAGGCTTATCACCCTTATCATTTAGTGGATCCTAGTCCATGGCCTTATATAGGCTCAATTGGGGCATTACTGGTTACAGTAGGCTCAGTATTATATTTTCATTATAGTTATCCATGGATAATGTATTTAGGCGCAATAACACTAATATTTACAATGTTTGTTTGGTGGAGAGATATTATTAGAGAAGCCACCTTCCAAGGACACCACACTCAAATAGTAAAAAGAGGATTAAGATATGGTATGATCCTTTTTATTACTTCTGAAGTTTTATTCTTTTTTGCGTTCTTTTGGGCTTTCTTTCATAGTAGCCTAACTCCCACTATAGAATTGGGGGCTGTTTGGCCCCCTGTTGGTATAGAAGTGTTAGACCCATTTTCTGTGCCCCTATTAAATACAGCTATATTGCTTAGTTCAGGAGCAACAGTTACATGGGCACATCACGCCATAGTTAGCGGACAAAGATTAGAAGCCATACAATCCCTTACTTGTACCGTAATACTTGGGATTCAGTTCACAGCCCTACAAGCTATGGAGTATTACGAAGCGCCGTTTACAATCTCCGACTCCGTATATGGTTCAACCTTTTTTATCGCTACAGGTTTTCATGGTTTTCATGTTATAATTGGGACTATATTTTTGACTGTATGTTTAGCTAGACTAATAGGTTATCACTATACTCGTCATCATCATTTTGGTTTTGAGGCGGCTAGTTGGTATTGGCATTTTGTAGATGTAGTTTGGTTGTTTTTATATGTATGTATTTACTGGTGGGGCTCTTAGCCCGGGCCATGGTTACATAGTGCTTAGCTAAGCTCAGCTTGTGGGGTCAACTAACGGTAAGTTCTCAGACTCATAATCTGATTATGCAGGTTCAACTCCTGCCCCCACCACCATTAAAAACAAAATAAACACACATATAGACCAAGTAGGTACAAAAAAGAGGAAAAACTATAAAAATCTAGGCAAACATACACGAACTAACTCGATTAGGGGGTATGGAACTATCCCCAATAATACAATAGCTACTATTAGCGGTAATTGCCCATTAAACTCTCGTCTATTAATATCTCTCGAAAATATTAAATATGGAGAAAGTTGCCCAAAACAAATTCTATTATATAAATATAACGAATAAGCAGCAGCTATAACCATACTAGTTGAGGTAAGAATACCTAATGATGTACTAGTAGAAAAAGCAGCTACTAAGGATAAAAATTCTCCAACAAAGTTACAACTAAGGGGAACAGCAATATTAGCTAAAGTAAACACCATAAATATGATAGAAAATAGAGGCATAGTCATAACTACTCCCCTATAATACCTGATTAACCTTGTATGATGTCTCTCATAGAGCAATGTTACTGCTATAAATAAAGCGGGGCTAACCACTCCATGAGCTATCATTAAGAATATAGAGGCTATTAAACCCTCCATCGTATGAGTAAATAAACCTATTGTTACTATTCCCATATGAGCTACCGAGGAATAGGCTATCAGACGTTTCGCATCTACCTGTCTACAAGTAGTTAAACTCCCATATATCACTGCTACTAATGATAACGTTAGTATGATTGGTGCTAAATACTCTGTTGCTTCGGGGAAAAGGGGCCAAGCGAATCGAATGAACCCATAACCCCCTAATTTTAATAATATTCCAGCTAGAATCACTGAACCAGCTAAAGGAGCCTCAACATGCGCAAGAGGCAACCAGATATGAAAGGGTATCATTGGTATTTTAACTGCTAAACTAAGGAAGAAACCTATAAATAGCCAAATTTGAATGTTACTATCAATCTGAATGTTAGTTAAAGATAAGTAGTCAGTTGTGCCTGTTATTCTATAAATAACTGCTATGCTAAGTAGCATTAATATTGAGCCGACTAAAGTATAAAAGAAGAAATAATAGGCAGCTTTTATCTTCTCTGCCCGAGCTCCCCATACTCCTATCATTAAGAACATAGGTATTAATATGCTCTCAAATAACACATAAAATATTAACAGATCTAATGTTGAGAATACCCCGATTAATAGTAATTCCATACCTAAAAGGCATATAATAAACTCCTTAACAAGAAACTTAATACTATTCCAACTTACTAAAATACAAATTGGTGTTAATAAAGTACTTAATACAATGAAAAATATAGAGATCCCGTCAATAGCAAACAATATCGGAGAACCTTCAAACCAGCCTATTGTACTTACCCAATTGAATTCTATTATCTGTTGAAATTGAGCTTCTTGATGAAGGTTAACTAATAATAAAATAGAAAGAGCAAATGTAATCAGAGACCACTCTAACGCTTGCTGGCGTAGTTTCATACTATTTTCCCTTGGAATTAATGCTATTATTACCATATTTATTAAGATAGAGCCTATAACACTAGCTAATATCATAATTATAACCTAAAGGGGATCTAGCCCTGCTCCCCAAATTCGTCGATAGCGTCCGCTACCCAGTTCCCCGCCGCAAACTCGGCGGGGGTATACTCCCGTATGAACCCCCCATTAAGCAGGTTAAATACATACGACATATTATTATTGATAGTAGTACAGACCCAGCCTTGTTCAATGACTGTTTCCATGCTTACTATTGGCTCCACTATATGTTGGCCTATGTACATATCTGGATTACTAATAGAGTTAACTAGCCCATATTCAATCTCAATAGCCTCGTACAGTGGAGCCAGAGTCAATATAGAGGAATAGTTAGCAGGAAGTGGAGGGGGCGATAGTATACTGACATTAAACACTAAAGAAGATAGTGGGTCCGAAAGGCCATATGCCGCTAGAGTCATTACTGGCCCAACATCGGCGCATACGGGGTCAGACCAACCAATTATAGCTATAACCACACCTATAACCACACCTACTATTCTAAGTATTATAGGGTGGCACAATAAATCAATCAATATCCCATTACAATAAGTTCTATAAAAATTTCTGGCTTTCTTCATACGTCTAAATCAGGACTAAGTACTTAAGTGCAATAGCCGTTCCAACTAATATCATTAATGCATAATTAAATAATAGACCAGATTGTAAGCTGCTTAACTCTTTGGTTCTATCAACCATAAATAGAGCTATTCCAGTGGGGCCTAAAATCTCTAAAACGCCCCTATCTATAGTACGATAAGAGACAATATGGCCGAACTTCCAAACTGTGCTTCCAATATAATAATTTGCTATTTGATTAAACTCCCAGGCATAAAATAAGAAACCATATATGCTAGGGCGTGTAATATAATAGATAATATATGGACGAAGTATAAACACTAGTAATATCCCCGTTACGGACATAATAACTGGTGCTAAAGAGACTATTGTGGGCACAAGCGGCAAGGGACGTATACCTGGCGCAAACACCATATTTTGAGCGATATAGCCAACTAATATACTTCCTATTGCTAATACTAATAAAGGACCCAATAAGTTCCAATCAGCTTCTTGTAAGTGTTGTGCGCTTATATGTGTTAAATTAGGCTTAGACACAAAGCTTAAGTATATTAATCGGAATGAATAAAAAGCAGTTAAGAAGGCTGTAATTAAAGCTAACCAATAAATAGATATTAAACAATAATTATTATAAGTTAATTCTAATATTAAATCTTTAGAGTAAAATCCGGATAAATAGGGGAAACCAGCTAAAGACAATGAGCCAATCAGCATTAATACATATGTTAAAGGTAAGCCCCGGATTATTCCCCCCATCTTCCTAAGATCTTGTTCATCTAAAAGAGCATGAATTATTGAGCCGGCCCCTAAGAATAATAAAGCCTTAAAGAAAGCATGAGTTAGTAGATGATATAAACTACTTAGGCAGCTATAAGTGCCACAAGCCATTACCATGTATCCTAGTTGACTACAAGTAGAATAAGCAATAACTTTTTTTATATCCGATTGGACTAATCCTACTGTAGCTGCAAAGAAAGCAGTTAAGGACCCAACTAAACCCACAATAATTGTTGCAGTTGGAGAGTAATCAAAAAGGGGAGCTGATCTTATAATTAAGAACACTCCTGCTGTTACCATTGTTGCTGCGTGAATTAGGGCCGAAACAGGTGTGGGCCCCTCCATAGCATCTGGCAACCAAGTATGTAACCCCAACTGGGCAGATTTTCCTACGGCCCCTATAGTTAGTAATATGCAAATCCAAGTACAAGCTGAAGATGGTGATAAGGCGGAGAATAAACTACAGTAATCTAATACCCCAAATTCTTTCCAGATTAATATAATAGCTAGCATTAATCCTATATCTCCTATTCTATTGATTAACATTGCCTTAATTGCCGCCTTGTTAGCCTGTATACGCGTAAACCAAAAGTTAATTAATAAATAAGAACATAGACCGACACCTTCCCAACCAATAAATAATTGCACATAATTATTACTAGTAACTAAAACTAACATAAAAAAGGTAAATAGAGACAGATAACTCATGAATCTGGGTAAATGGGGGTCTTCTCTCATATAACTTGTAGAATAGACATGAACTAACCCGCTAATTGTGGTTACTACTATTAACATTACAGCTGTTACCATATCAAATTGTAAGCCAAAATTAGTTATTAGTAAATCTGACTCTATCCATCTGCCTAACTCTATATATACTGTGGACCCATTAATAAGAATTTCATAACATAATACAAAAGAGAGGAGGCTACTGGCGAGAACCCACACAGAACTTAACAAGCCAGCCCCCTTTCTTCCTAGATAGCGACCCCCTAGTCCGCTTCCGACTGCGCTTAGTAACGGTATTAATATAACTAGAAGATACATGGGAATAAATCTAAAATAATCAAATGTGTTAACTGAAAGAACAAACTAGGACATACTATAATTGTTAATACTAAATATAAACTTGCCCCTATTAATATTGCCTTGCCTAAGCCCGTTTCCTCCGGTGCTACGCTGCTATGTGGAGAATTTAGTATATTTGTTATTACTAAAGGTGTTGACAAAGGTTGATAAAACATAATTTTAACTAATCTAAGGTAATAAACCCCAGCTATCACGGAACAAACTAAGGCTATTAAAGCGCTAAGATAGTAACCTTGACCAACAGCTGCTAAGATAATATACCATTTAGTTAAAAACCCAATTAAAGGGGGAATTCCTGCAGTAGACAATAAACCTGTAGCTAATGCTAATGCTAACATGGGGTTTAATCTTGAAACACCACTAAACTCAATAAGCATGTCTCTTTTAGGAGATATAATAAGCACTACAGACCAAAGTAGTACTTGAGTTATTATATAGGCACCTATATACATTAAACTCGCCTGAAGACTTTCTATAGACCCGATAGCTATTCCAAGCAGCACAAACCCCATATGGCTTATCCCGCTATAAGCTAGTAGTCTTTTTATTCGAGTTTGATTCAAAGCTCCTATAGCCCCAACAATCAAAGAGATTAATCCGGCTATTAATAGTCCCATTTCATTTAAGCCTATTTGTACTAAAATAGCTAGTACCCCCAATTTAGGCACGATAGATAATAGCGCAGCTACCCAAGTTGGAGCCCCTTCGTAGACATCGGGGGCCCACATATGAAATGGGGCTGCAGATACTTTAAATAACAATGAGATAGTAATTAGACACTTACCAGCTAATACCCCATAAGATACTATACTCATACGAATAAATTGAAGTTCAAGCTCTCCTGTGGAGCCATAAATTAGGGCGCAACCAAACAGGAACAACCCCGAAGATAGTGCCCCTAACACGAAGTATTTCAGCCCCGCTTCTGCCGATAACAATGAGTTTTTATTATAGGCCACTAAGATAAACATACATAATGTTTGCATTTCTAGTGCTAAATATATAGAAATTAAATTTGTTGATCCAATAAGTAATAAATTACCTAAGATCACTAATAAAATCAATAAAGAGCTTGATCGATGCGATGTTCGATGGTCCAGCATACATAGTATAGCTAGCCCACTTAGCATCACCAACATCTTAATAGCCTGTGTCCAACATAGTAGATGGGGCTCAGCTAATAGCCCAGCAGCCCCCACAGCACCCGCAAGTAGCACAGCTAATCTTAAAGTCGGGGCCTTTAATCCATACGTCAACACTATTAGTATGATGAGCCCTAGTGTTAATTCCATAGTATGCCGGGGGCTATGCACCCACATGGCATATGAGAAAGTGCCCACTTTCGTGGCACCTTACTAATCCCTAAACCTTTTGTTTTCCTTCTTTGCGGCAGCCAGAAGTTGATTACGTCGATGGGGCCAATATAGTCGAGCATCGCTGAGACCATTCCTTGCGTACTAGGACTCAAAAAAGTTGGGATTGAACATTGTAGATAGAAACCGAGCTGTGTCACCACGCTCTGAACTCAAATCATGTACGGTTTTCATGGTCGAACAGACCAACCTAAGGTACCCTCTACAGCACCAGGGCACCGCAATTCAACATCGAGGTCGCAAACACTGTCCTCGATAAGAACTCTCCGACAATATTACGCTGTTATCCCTACGGTAGCTTTTATCCGCTTTCGATATTTATTTTGGACAATCATATCGGGTCATTATCGCCCACATAGGACGTAGTCCTTGTGCCAGCTAGGGGTGTCCCCCTCACTGTCAGGCTAATGAGATTAGCTTTGTATACCATAAGCTCGCCTTCGTTTCTTATTCAAAGGTAGTCGCCCCAACTAAACTGTCCTACCAACAAAAATTATTAACTCAAAATTAGGATACTTAGTATCGATCATTTTCGGTTAACGCTATCGGTATCCAGTAAAGCTCGATAGGGTCTTTTCGTCTTACAATGTTTATGTAGTATCTTCACTACAACTATAATTTCATCGGCTTTCCTCTTGAGACAGTAAGACCCTCGTGGTTCCATTCATACCCGCCAACAATTAATTGGCTATTTATTGTGCTACATTATCACGGTCAGAGTTACCGCGGCCATTCAGTTGGGTTTCGCTTTAGACGTTAGTCCTCAGTTTCACTGTACAACCATTGGGCAGAATTCACCCTCTATACTTCAGCAACCTTTAGCAGAGAGCTATGTTTTTGGTAAACAGTCGAGATCTTATTTTGCCGAGTTCCTTAAGAGAAATTATGCCTAGATCTAAGTCCCATAAATAACAGTTGAAGGTACTTCGTACCATAATACTTTTCCTGAACAGGCACAAGAATTATAATCCATCGGGCGTAGTGCCCTTAGAAGCTGTATATATTTATTTGGGAGTGAATCTTGTACTACTCATGCCTGCATTATCACTTCTGTTTATCTCACGAGGTGCGCACATATCGTGCCTACAGAACGCTCTACTACCAAGCCAGTTAATGCTTCCTTACGGTCTGGCTTCCAGAATTTCAGCTACAGATTTAGCCACCTTAATTCTTAGAGTTTCCTGGCTCATTCAGTGAACTTTTACGTTTTCCTGTGCAGATGGCTGTTTCCAAGCCTACTTCCTGTTTGTCTAAGTTGAACCCTCTTTATACACTTAATTTGTATTAATGACTTTAATTTCTGGTTAGGGCTTACCCCTCTTAACTAGAGGCCTTATCGCCATAGTCTTACTACACCAATAATTCAAGCCCCCGGGTTTGGGGGCGAATCAACTTGGGGCGCCTTACTAAGATAAGTTTCGTAGAGAACCAGCTATATCCAAGTTCGACTAGTATTTCACCGCTAACCACAGCTCATCCAAGATTTTTGCCACAATCACTGGTTCGGTCAGCATAGCTACCTGGCCATGGTTAGATCACTTGGTTTCGGGGAATTTGACTGACGAGTTTTCTCTTGCTTTCACTACGCCTTCATTTACTACTTAAGCTTGCCAAATTTTGTCTTGCAGGCCCATTATGCAAAAGGTAACTTTTAGAACCAATTCTGAGTCTTTCCCTCACGGTACTTTCTCTATAGGTGTCTATCGGGGTTTAGTCTAGATGTCCAATCATCTTATTATCTGTTTGAGACAATTCCTCCGCGATCGCTCGCCGCTACGCACGGAATCTCAGTTGATGTATTCCTCATAGTCTAGTAAGATGTTTCAATTAACTATTCAATTCACCCTTTTCAGTTAGGATAAACAAGTTTAAAGTCTCTCCCTTGTTATTTTCGTATTTCACGTCCTTACCGATAGACCCTAGACT